GCTATAACTAATCATTCCATTAATTTCGAATTATCTTCGAATTCGAAATCGATATATAGAATAACTATATATATCTATAGAACAAGAATATTCTATTATGTATCTTTTATAATATACAATATTCTAGAATAGAATATATTAATAAAATGAGGTTCGAAAAAAAAAAATCTTATTATCTAATTAATAATAAGATTTTTTTTATTGATAAATATAGAATTGATAAAGAAATCGAAATTATATGGATCGCTATATTCTATTAATTGTTATATTAATCGTTATGTTCTATAATATTCAATATTGATTTGAAATTCGATTCTCTGTTCTGTTCTATTCTTTATGAATAGTTAAGAATAACTCGTAAATAGATAATATCCTAGTAATTTACTGAATTCTTATGCATGTACAATTTCTGTTATTTTAGCCCGCTTAGCTCAGAGGTTAGAGCATCGCATTTGTAATGCGATGGTCATCGGTTCGATTCCGATAGCCGGCTTTTCTCTATTTATTTGATTTTTTACATGATTGATAATGTCTTTTTGAAAGAAAAGAACATTGACAAGGGCTTCTTCCCCGTTTTCCAATGGGATCGATCTATTATGTTCTAGGAGCTTCCAATTATGAATAAAAGTCGGAGGAGTTAGATCTCGGCAGAATAAATCAAGAAAGGAAACCTTCTTTTGATTTATATTTATATATATATAAAATACAAAAACAAAAAGGGGTCTGGATATTGATCCAAATCATCTCATTATTCTTTGAAGTACAATACTTCAGTGGATTTCGCTTTATTTATGATTTAGCTCAGTTTTAATTCAGGTTTATGAAATTTCAATAAAATAAAATCTAAAATAAGGAGTCTTTATGTCACGTTACCGAGGGCCTCGTTTCAAAAAAATACGCCGTCTAGGGGCTTTACCGGGACTAACGAGTAAAAGGCCTAGAACCGGAAGCGATCTTAGAAACCAATCGCGCTCCGGCAAAAAATCTCAATATCGTATTCGTTTAGAAGAAAAACAAAAATTGCGTTTTCATTATGGTCTTACAGAACGACAATTACTTAAATACGTTCGTATCGCCGGAAAAGCTAAAGGGTCAACTGGTCTGGTTTTACTACAATTACTTGAAATGCGTTTGGATAACATCCTTTTTCGATTGGGTATGGCCTCAACTATTCCTCAAGCACGCCAATTAGTTAACCATAGACATATTTTAGTTAATGGTCGTATAGTAGATATACCAAGTTATCGTTGCAAACCCCAAGATATTATTACAGCAAGGGATGACCAAAAATCTAGAGCTCTGATTCAAACTTATCTTGATTCATCCCACCATGAGGAATTGCCAAAACATTTGACTCTTCACGCATTCCAATATAAAGGATTAGTTAATCAAATAATAGATAGTAAATCGGTCGGTTTGAAAATAAATGAATTGCTTGTCGTAGAATATTATTCTCGTCAGACTTAAACCTAACTAAAATAAAAAAAGCAAGGGTTTGAATAATTTTACCCTTTCACCTAAGTGAAGTAAAGGGACACAAGGTAAGGAATTTGATCCGGGAATTTTGATTTTTTTCCTATTCATCTTATCATAGATCAGTAGGGATTTTTTGATCCCCTGCCCGCTCTTTCTTTCCTGTATTTTCCGTATCACAGAAATTCAGAATTGAGAATCTATCTCAAAGAAAGGTCTGACTGCTTGGTATTCATTTTTTTTTTTTTTTTTTTGCTACATTGCGGTCAGTAACAGTGGTGAATTAGGTCAAGGTACGGAAAGAGAGGGATTCGAACCCTCGGTAAACAAAAGCCTACATAGCAGTTCCAATGCTACGCCTTCAACCACTCGGCCATCTCTCCTACATAATGATTATGACCGAGAACCCGAGTGAATAACGAGTTGTTCATATTCAATTGTTAGATGGGTACACAGGTACAGACAATCGAATCCATTCTAACTATAAAAATAGAAAACTTTTCATCAAACAAAGAATTTTTCCTTCGAGCCTGGTAGAAAAAGAGAATTTTTTTTGTGATATTTCTACCGGATTCAATCAATGAATTGGAACGAATCAACTGATTGGTCTATTTTTTTTTTTTTTTTAGACTATGGTTAATGGATACCTGTAGATCATAATTATCTTTAAATTCGAATTCCATTTCCATAAGAATTCTAAAATTCCTTTCCAGTTTTAGATCACTCAACAACAACCCCTTAACCCGTAAATCTATTACAAATTCATAAATCATCCCAGGGATTTTTCGATTTGATTGTATAGTCTATAAGCGTATACCCGCTATGCACAAAACAAAAAATGAAGAGGGTTATTCGATTTTCCTCCTAGAACGATTATTCGATTCTTTTTCTTCTTTGAATCATAATTTAAGAAAAACTTCTCGAATTAGCCTAATCCGCAGGCGAAATTCTTTGATTCTTCAACTTCGATCAAATCGGAATAGTTCCTTTCATTCTTATACTACTCCATTTGGATGAAATCGAATCGGATTCAAATATTTCTTATTTTTTATCGACTTCTGTCAAAAAGAAAAATTGGAGTAGAAGGTTCTATCATTTTTTTAATGAGTTGAGTCTGCTTTTATGTGATTTCGTACTGCACAATTCCTTTGTTTGTGGGATCATTTTCTCACGAGAGGTAATGAAAAGAATTATAGAATGGATTTCTCCCTATGCCTAGATCGCGGACAAATGGAAATTTTATTGATAAGACCTTTTCTATTGTAGCCAATATCTTATTACGAATAATTCCGACAACTTCAGGAGAAAAAGAGGCATTTACCTATTACAGAGATGGTGTGATTTGATTATTTTTTTATTTACCGCTTTCGGTCTTAGGAGAAAGACAGATGATTCGGGGTAGAAAAGCACGAAAAAATATTATTGAAAAAATCTACGCTTGTTGAAGGTGAAGTTTATAGATAAAACAATTCCTTCTGTCGTGTATCCCCGATTAATGCAGCCTCAGATGCTTCAATTGTCGATTCTAGTATTGAGCGAAAGGTTACACCTATGGTTCTTGTATTGTAGGTCAACCCGACTACACTAATACCAATAGGCGGCATAGGGGAAGAGGCGCTACGCCTAGGAATCAACAACACAAAAACTTTGTTATAAATTAACCCTTTTCCTTATCGGGATCGGGACTAAGAAGAATGGTTGGGATAACAAACATCCATCTCGTTCGTACTTTGGATACCCTTATAACCATCAAAGACTGTTGAAGTGATTAATTCCTGAAAATTAAGGGGCGTTGAGAACAAAGAAATTGTTGGAGTTTCCATTTTGATCTAGTACCAGTACCAACACGCGTGATGTTAAGAAAAGATCTTTTGCAGGAAGGTTGGCTAGAGATTTCTTGTAAAAACATTAGCCCCATTCAGTTCATAATGAGAATATTTCAATCTTTTTTGATTCCATGTATTATTTTCATTATGCACATAAGGGAGGAGCCGTATGAGATGAAAATCTCATGTACGTTTCTGGAACGGAGAATTCTTTGAATCGAATGACGACCGTAACGGATGTCAGCTCAATCTGAAGGAAATTATGCGGAAGCTTTACAGAATTATTATGAAGCTATGCGACTAGAAATCGATCCCTATGATCGAAGCTATATACTCTATAACATAGGCCTTATCCACACAAGTAACGGAGAACATACAAAAGCTTTAGAATATTATTTTCGGGCACTAGAACGAAACCCGTTCTTACCACAAGCTTTTAATAATATGGCTGTGATCTGTCATTACGTGCGACTATCTCGACTATAGAAAGAAAAAGGGTAAGAAAGAGTAAATACACTAATAAATACTAGAAAAAAATAGGCTTTCTACATATCCATCGTGAAAAAAAAAAAACGATTTTTATCAGCTGTAGCAAAGAAAGAAACTTCATAGAAGTCGAAATATGAAGAAATAGATATGCCTAGATACTTTATTCTATGGATAAAGGATCTAATTGAATTGATAGAGGAAGCACCGTAAAGACCAATTCGCGAGGTTTCGGGCCGATGCCGATCCAATAAGAACTGCTTATTTATGTCATGATATAAGATAAAAGGTAGGAATCAACTTATGTAATAAAGTCGATCCCCTAAGGTATTGAGCAGCGGTGTAGCATCAGATCCCAAAGACAGTAAGTCTTTTCTTTCTTAGGAAGAAAAGTCTTTTGCAAAGATTCTATATAAATTTTTATATGAAACCGAGATAGGTACCTTTCAGAGAATTCTAACGATAGTGGAAATGCTTATATGTTATTCTTCTGGCGGTAGGAGAAAAGATAAAATGAAAACTGATTATTAATTTAATCAAAAGTAAAGTTTGAAACTTATGCTCATGGAATTTACTTCTTTTGGTTAACCCGAGAAAAAAAGGATAAGGATAGATCTATGAAAAATATCATTCCATTCGATATAGTAGATTAAAAAAAACTGGGACACCAAAAGAATTGATTGTCGAGCCGTATGAGACGGGAAACTCTCAAGTACGGTTCTCAGGAAAGGAATTGACCCGCCTATTCCGACCGGGGAGAACAGGCCATTCGACAGGGAGATTCTGAAATTGCGGAGGCTTGGTTCAATCAAGCCGCCGAGTATTGGAAACAAGCTATCGCGCTTACTCCTGGTAATTATATTGAAGCGCAGAATTGGTTGAAAATCACGGGGCGTTTCGAATAAGAATTCTCTCTTTATTAATTTATTTAGAATTTATATATATTTTGTTTTGTTATAATTAATAATTAATTGTTTGTTGGCCCCATCAGTTAAAGAAAAAGGATAAGTTCTCTGGGAAGAACCAATCAAAGAATTTCATTATATCCTTTCTAAGATCTAAGATCGTTCTATTTCGTCTGGTATTTCGGAGGGGTAAGCGATACACGGATACGGTAGAGAATATATTTTTTTCTCCTATTCTATTCAAACTAATAAAATAGACCCTTGAATGACCAAATATAGATATAGATACTGGAATGTCTCTTATCTTAGT